TCTTCCTAGAGAAACGATTCGTTTTATTTGACTGATCGATACAACAAACAATTAATTATAACAAATATATGATTATAAGAAATATAAAGATTCTAAACTTAAATTAAATAAATAATATTAAATTAAATATAAATAATATAATATTTATAGTAATTAATAAAATAAAAAAAAAAAAAGATATTATTATTCGAAACGCCTTGTGATCTTCAACCAATTCTGCGCTTCAATATAATTACCGGGAGTAAGCGCTAGAGCTTGTTTCCAATATTCGGCAGCTTGATCGAACCAAGCTTCCGCAATTTCAGAATCTCCTTGTCGAATGGCCTGTTCTCCCCGGTCGGAATAGGTGGGTAAATTCCTTCCCTTAGAACCGTACTTGAGAGTTTCCGACCTCATACGGCTCAGCCGTCAAGTTCTTTTGGCGTCCCTTTTTTAATCTACCATATCTAATTGAATGAGATTTATCGTGGATCCGTGGATCTATCCCATTTTTTTCTCTCGAGTTAACCAAAAGACAAAGAGGTTATGGTTATAAGTTTCAAACTTGAGTTTTACTTACTAATTTAATCAGTTTTCTCTTTTCTCCCACCTTCATAAAGTGCATAGGCATCTCCACTATTATTAGAGTTTTCTAAAAAGGTAACTATCTCGGTTTCATATATGAATTTCTATAGAATCTGTGAAAAAGACTTTCCTTTATAAGAAGGAAAAGGCTTACTATCTTTGGGATCTGATGCTACACCGCTGCTCAATACCTTAGGGGATCAACTCTATTACATAAGTTGATTCCTAACTTTTATCTCATATCATGACATAAATAAGCAGTCCGTATTATCGGCCCAAAACCTCGCCAATTGATCTTTACGGCGCTTTCTCTATCAATTAGATCCTTTATCCATAGAATTATTTAGGCATACCTATTTCTTCATATTAATATCTCAAATTCTATGAAGTTTATTTCTTTGCTACAGCTGATAAAAATCGTTGTTTTGGACGATACATATGTAGAAAGCCTATTTTTTCTAGTAATTATTAATAGATTTGCTCTTTTATTCCCTTTTTATTTCTATAGTGGAGATAGTCGCACGTAATGACAGATCACGGCCATATTATTAAAAGCTTGTGGTAAGAATGGGTTTCGCTCTAGTGCACGAAAATAATATTCCAAAGCTTTCGTATGTTCTCCGTTTCGTGTGTGGATAAGGCCTATGTTATAGAGTATATAACTTCGATCATAGGGATCAATTTCTAGTCGCATAGCTTCATAATAATTCTGTAAAGCTTCTGCATAATTTCCTTCGGATTGAGCGGACATCCGTTACGGTCGTCATTCGATTTAAAGAATCTCCGTTTCAGAACCGTACATGAGATTTTCATCTCATACGGCTCCTCCTTTATGTACATAATCAGAATAATACATGGAATCAAAAAAGATTTAAATATTCTCATTATAAACTGAGCAGGGCTGGTGTTTTTACAAAAAATCTCTAGCCAACCTTCTTGTAAAAGATCTTTCCTTAACATCTAGTATGTTGGTACTAGATAAAAAAAGTGACTCCAGTAATTTCTTTGTCTTAAACGCATCTTAATTTTCAGGAATAAGTCACTTCAACAGTCTTCGATGGTTATACGGGTATCCAAAACACAAACTAGATGGATGTTTGTTGTCCCAACCATTCTTCTTAGTCCCGATCCTGATAAGGAAAAGGGATAATTTATAACAAAGTTTTCGTGTTGTTGATTCCTAGGAGTAGTGCCTCTTCCTCTATGCCTCCTATTGGTACTAATGGAGTGAGTTTGACTTAACCCATACCATAGGTATAACCTTTCGCTCAATACTCTAGAATCGACAATTGAAGCATTTGAGGTTGCATTAATCGGGGATACACGACAGAAGGGCTCGTTTTATTTACAAACTTCACCTTCAACAAGCGTAGATTTATTTCAATAATTTTTTTTCTTTCTATCCCGAATAATAATGTGTCTTCCTCCTAAGAAGACTAAGAGTGGTAAAAAAGAAAAAAAAAATATATATATATAAATAAAATAAATGACTAAATTAAATTATAAAATAAATAAATAAAAAATATAATAATCAAATCGCACCATCTCTGTAATAGGCAAATGCCTCTTTCTCGCCCAAAGTTGTCGGAATTATTCGTAATAAGATATTGGCTACAATTGAAAAGGTCTTATCAATAAAATTTCCATTTATTCGAGATCTAGACATAGGCAGAAAGTCATTCTATAATTTCTTTTAATTACCTTTTGTGAGAAAATAATCCCACAAACAACGGAATTTTACAATACGAAATAACATAAAAACACACTCAGTAAAATTAAACTTCGACTCAAATTGTTTCTTTTTGACAGGAATCAATAAAAACTAAGAAATATTTGAAGCCGATTGGATTTCATCCAAATGTAAATTAAATTTTACATTTAAATCTAGTATTATAAGAATATAGGAAACTATTCTGATTTCATCAAAGTTGAAGAATGAACGAATTTATATCCTAATCTGTAGGATAATTCGAAAAGTTTTGATTGAATTATGATCCAAAGAGGAAAAAGAATCGAATAATCGTTCTATGATGGATGAAAATAGAATAACCGCCCTTTTGTGTTGTGTATATAACGGATATACGCTATACAATCAAATATAAAGATTCCTGGGGCGTTTCATGAATTTGGAATAAATCTATGGGGTAAGGGGTTATTGTTGAAAGATCTAAAATTGGAAAGTCATTTTAGAATTTTTATGAAAATAGAATAAGAGTCTAAACTAAATATAATCATGATCTAAAGGTAGCCATTAAACATAGTCTAAAAAAATGGATCAATCGGTGGAGTCGTTCCAATTCAGGGATTTAATTCGGTATAAATATTCAAAAATAAAGTCGGGAGTGCCTTCTTTGTAAACATGAATAGATACCTTATATTTATTGGTTTAAATATTTTGTCTCACAAAATTATTTTTATCCCCCGCCAGCCTCGAATAAGGGTTTGGCAGCGTTTTTCTTTTATAGTTAAAATAGAGTGTACGCACCTATCCAAAAACCTAAATATGAATCACTATTCATTCGGTTTATGAACCATAATCATTATGCAGGAGAGATGGCCGAGTGGTTGAAGGCGTAGCATTGGAACTGCTATGTAGGCTTTTGTTTACCGAGGGTTCGAATCCCTCTCTTTCCGTACCCTTCAACCTAATTCACCAATGTTATTGATCGCAATATATCAAATAACAATGCATACCATTATTCCAACAGTTATACATATGGCTTCTCTATTCCTAATCCTAATTTCTGTGGTATGGATTATACTGGAAAGAATGGACAAGGAATGAAGATCTCCCTATCAATCTATGATACATGAGTGGGAAAAAATCCCCGGATAAAACGCCTTCCTGAGGGTCTCTTTATATCGGTGAAAGGAAGGGCAAAATTGTCCGAATCCTTCTTATTTTAGTTGTGTTTAAGTCTGACGAGAATAATATTCTACAACTAGCAATTCATTTATTTTCAAACCGACGCATTTACTATCTATTATTTGATTGACTGATCCTTTATATTGGAATGGGTGAAGAGTCAAATGTTTTGGCAATTCCTCAGGGGAGGATGAATCAAGATAATTTTGAACCAGAGACTTAGATTTTTGTTCATCTCTCACTGTAATAATATCTCGGGGTTTGCATCGATAACTTGGTATATCTACTATACGACCATTAACTAAAATATGTCTATGATTAACCAATTGCCGGGCTTGAGGAATAGTTGAAGCCATACCTAATCGAAAAAGGATGTTATCCAACCGCATTTCAAGTAATTGTAGTAAAACTTGACCTGTTGACCCTTTTGCTTTTCCGGCTATACGAACGTATTTAAGTAATTGTTGTTCTGTAAGACCATAATGAAAGCGCAATTTTTGTTTTTCTTCTAAACGAATACGATATTGAGATTTTTTACCGGGGCGTAATTGATTTCTAAGATCACTTCCAGCTCTAGGTTTTTTACTAGTTAATCCCGGTAAAGCCCCCAAACGACGTATTTTTTTGAAACGAGGCCCTCTGTAACGCGACATAAAGACTCCTTATAAAGTTTCATAAACCTAAATGAAATTAAACTAAACTAAATGATAAATAGAAAAATGAAAAATAGAATTCAAATTAAAAATAATAAATTAATCAAAATTTATTGAAGTATTGTATTCCAAAGAAAAATTCGAAAGAATAATTAGATAAATTGTATATCAATATCCGGGCCTTAACTTAATATATTATATATATATATTATATAATATATCGTATTAAAATTAATAGAAAATAGAAAATTTTTTTTAAGTTTAAGGGTTCTTTTCTTGATTGATTTGGTCTACATAGATCAAACTCCTCCAATTTTTTTTAATAATTGGAAGTTCTTATGAGATAATAGATCAGTGCCCTTTGGGAAAGGGGGAAGAAGCCTTTTCAATTTCTTTGATTTCATATTATCAACTATGCAAAAAAAAAATCAAACATATGGAAAAAGCCAGCTATCGGAGTCGAACCGATGACCCTCGCATTACAAATGCGATGCTCTAACCTCTGAGCTAAGCGGGCTCGCATAACATAAATTGGACACACATAGGAATTTAGTAAACTACTGGAATCTTAAATCTTAGCTATTAACTGTTCACTCTTAACTCTTCACAATTACTATGAATCTAGAATAATTTCTATTAATATAAAAACTATATATATATAATAGAATTTCAAATAAATATCGGATATTTGAATATTATAGAACATAACAATTAATATACTGATTAATATATTAATTAATATATTAATATAGCAATATATAATTTTGATCTATTTATCATAGCAAATACATGATTATCAATAATCAATATCTTAATTAGCTTAATTTAGTTAATTAGATAATAAGATTCTTTTTTATTTTTGAATTTAAATGATATTTGAAATTCAAAATTCTTTTTTTTTTTTACTAATCTAATTCTATTGTCTATTTCTTTAATATTAAAATATTTTATTAGTTATTTTAATACTATTAAATTAGTATATAAACTAAACTATTAATTTTATTACATTAAATATTCTCATTTTCTATCTTATCTATTTAGAATTTTAAAGAGAATCTAGTAATTAAATTACTATAACTTACTAATTAAAGTAGAATCTTATTCTAGTATTCGATATATATAGAATATAATTAATACATATTAATTACATTAATTAAGATTTTACATTATAATAATAATATTCGAAATAATTTCATTCTAAATTTAATTATTCAAAAAAAAAGGAATTAATTATTAGTTATAGCCATTAGATTCGTTATGGTTATTAATATTATATTCACTTATTAGTTATTTTTAGTTAGCAAAGATAAGAGCTAAGACGAAAACAAAAGAATCGACCGTTCAAGTATTCAAGATTGTACGCTAAAAACGATATAAATAGGGAAATATATGTAAAATATATATTAAGCAGAATTATAATATAGGTGTAATAATACTATACATTTATATATAATAATTATAGTATTAAGTATACTATATATGTGATATGTATCCATCTAGATTATATATTGATTTGTGGATATAGAAATAATAGAATCTTTTCTAATTGTATCAAATATGAGTTTCCGAGAGAGATGAAAGAAGATAGACAAGAAATCCAAATATAAGAAAACAGTTTTCAATATGCGAATCGCTATCTAATGAATTCAACAGTTCCATCATATCATAATATAAATGAAATAAAAAGGAAAAAGGTATCATAATGAAATCCTAATCACAAACCAAAAGGGGGGATATGGCGAAATTGGTAGACGCTACGGACTTAATTGAATTGAATTGAGCGTTGGTATGGAAACCTACCAAGTGATAACTTTCAAATTCAGAGAAACCCTGGAATTAAAAATGGGCAATCCTGAGCCAAATCCGGTTTTCTGAAAACAAACAAGGGTTCAGAAGGCGATAATAAAAAAGGATAGGTGCAGAGACTCAATGGAAGCTGTTCTAACAAATGGAGTTGGCTGCGGTGCGTTAGTAAAGGAATCACTCCAGAAAGGATGAAGAATAAACCTATATACGTATACGTACTGAAATAGTATCTTCAAATGATTAATGACAACCCAAATCCGTATTTCTTTTAATTTTCATGAAAAATTAAAGAATTATTGTAAATCAATTATTAAGTTGAAAAAAGAATTAAATATTCATTAATCAAATCATTTACTCCATCAAAATCTGATAGATCTTTTGAAGAATGGATTAATCGGACGAGAATAAAGATAGAGTCCCATTTTACATGTCAATATCGACAACAATGAAATTTATAGTAAGAGGAAAATCCGTCGACTTTAAAAATCGTGAGGGTTCAAGTCCCTCTATCCCCAAAAAGGCCCATTTGATTCCCTAATTATTTATCCTACCTTCTCATTTCGTTAGCGGTTCAAAATTCGTTATCTTTCTCGTTCATTCTAATTTTACAAACGTATCTGAGCGAAAATCTTTTTCTTATCACAAGCCCTGTGATCTATATGAAAGACGTACAAATGAACATCTTTGAGAAAGGAATCCCAAATTTAAATTTGAATAATTAAAAATTCATTTTATTACTCGTACTGTACTGAAACTTACAAAGTCTTTTCTTGAAGATCCAAGAAATTCCAACAAGGCCTGGATAAGACTTTGCAATTCCCCTTTCGTCTTTTTAATTGACATAGACCCAAGTCCTATATTAAAATGAGGATGGTGCGTAAGGGATGGTCGGGATAGCTCAGCTGGTAGAGCAGAGGACTGAAAATCCTCGTGTCACCAGTTCAAATCTGGTTCCTGGCACATGAGCAATTTGTATGAGTATCTATTCTACAAATTAATTGATATGAGTCGCCATGCATATTCATTAATATAGTATAAAGCATGATACATATTTATCCATCTAAATATCTGGGGATGTACTCCTTTTATTTTATAGAATAAAATAGTTAAAGATGAGTAAAGAGCATATGTATATACTCTTTTTGATATGTATAAGATAAAGTATGTAAAAGAAGATATTAATACTTCAGACATATTACAAAAGGTAAATTGGTTGGTTGAAAAACCTAAAAGTCTAGTCTAGGGGAGTTGAGGGGTGCGAATAGCCAAGATTCATCTCCGATACAGTACAAATACAAATAGAATCTGATCCCCTTATCATTTCTTTCTATTTTCTTTTCATATTTTATTTCTTTATTTCCTCCTATGTGACTTTCTGGAGCCCATCTAAATGACGTGCGCGGTACATAGTTCGACATCATGAACTCTTTGAGTTTCATCCTATTGACTGGGCTTATCCTCCCAAAAGTATCTTCAAAATCAGAAAATCTTAATGAATCTCTCTAATTGTATTGTCGTTTTTTTTTATTTATTTTATTCATTATTTAGCTTATCCATAATATGCATAATATGTTAATGAGACTTCATCTCTTTGAATATCTAGAGTTGTAG